AATGTCTTCTGCAAATAGATAGATATCGGATCTATGGGGCAATTATTTAGAAGTAAATTTTGTACGACAGCCCTTCCTATCTGATAGAAAAGGAGCCGAGAATTCTGAACCGGTATTACATGGGCTCGCAAATCCCAAGTTTGTCTATGACGAGCGAATCTAATTGTATTTTCGTCTATAATTGATTTCCCATGTGAAATACTAATCGATAGGGCCTCATTGGTAAGTGCTATAAGATCTTGTACATTGGAACCCATGGTTATGGCCGCGAATCCATTAGCCTGGAACGCTTTTTTTTCCAAGCGAAATCCCCGAGTATATGAAAGAGTGAAAAAGTACTTTCGTTGTTGTGGAATAAGAGGCCTTCGTACCTTAATGCACGTATCTAATCTATGCGGAGCTATTAGAGAGGGATCCACGAATTGGGGAAAATGGGTCGAAGCAATAACAAGACTATTTCCAGTGGAAGATCTTTCACAATCCCAGGAGAGAAGGTTCACTAATAGCTCGAGGGAGAAGGAACCCGAATCCCTAAAATGCAGCTCATGAATGTTTGGAATCCATATTATGCAAGGAGAGATTGCTTTTGTTAATTCGATTTGAAGGCTGATATAAAATTGGGCTACGCGCCACACCGTGTCCATCTCCTCAGTTAGCGCATCCATCCTAGTTAGCTGTTCCAGCTCCATATTAATCTTATCGTCATGAGCATCTCTCTCCTCAAAACTATAGATACTAGGATCAAAATCAATATCCATATCGTCAAAAACATGAATATCTTGATTAATAGCCTCAATAGGGTCACGAGCATCAATAAAAATCTCGATCTCATCATCACTGTCATCACTGTCATCATCAGCAAAACGAAAAACTGTATCCCGGAACTTGTCCAGAAATATCGTAATGAAAGGAAGATAGGAGTTTTTCGTTAGGTATTTGACCAAATAGGATCGTCCAATTCCTATAGAACCTATCACTAAAATACCCCGAGAGGGGGTTACAGCTAAGCGGAGCGAAAAGGGTTGTAGATCAGATGGGACATGAACACTATTAGCCCCAGACGGGGTTTGTGCATAAGTGATTGTCTGATAATGAGCAAGGAATAGCCGTCTTTCTGCTAAAGAGGATGTATCGAACTCATAATTTAGTAGATCCTTGTTATGAAGGTCAATTAAGTTTCCTAAGTAAATTTCTCCCGGTTGTTCCATCAGTGGAGAATCAAAGTCATTCTTTGAGAAATGATCACTCTGAGTCAGACTCCATAAAATTCGATCAATCCTTTTTTCTGGCGTTAAGGTGGAGAACTGAATCAAGACTTCTCTTTCTTCATCCTCAACCCAATCACTGTTTGCGGCCCAGTCTTCTATCGTTTCATCAATCCAATACCCGCTCCTTTTTCTTAGCACTGAATAGATCTCTTTACTTGTATGACTTAGATATCTCGTATTTATCGAAAAAGCGAGTGGATCGAAGGGCATACTTATGAGATCGATGATCTCGACGAGCTTTTTCTTCCAATTTTTCTTCTTATTAAAGCGTATTCCATCAGCATTACGCAAGAACATCTTTTGCAGAGCACCTAGAAAGAGATTAGTTAACCTGAACAACCCGAAAGAATTCGATTCAGATAGAGGATACCTATCCAGAAGTTTTCCCACCTCAATCTCAAGCATAGATGATTCCATTATCAAAGATTTGACCGTTTTGAACTCTGTCTGTAACTCACTAGCGATCGAGAAAACAACGTAAAGATGTACCACAACGAGACTTCCAGCCACAAGAAGAAGGAAAAAGATTGCAGAGAGGAACTCCCGAAGATTTTCCGATCTCAGCTGTGTCGATCTCAATGGTGGCTTATTTTTTGGAGGAATCAGGTCCTGGGACAGAACAAACTTATGCCAACACTTCCTCTGAATCGTACTTATCTTCCTCTGAATCTTACTTATCTTCCTCTGAATCTTCCTTATCAGAGTATATTGCCTCTTCCATTTTGTAAGACAAAATTGAATCTGTTTAATTCGCCCTTTTGTAACTGCTACCTCACTAATATCACTAATAATATCAATCAAAATGGATACAAACTTGTTTTTGCTCTTTAGTCTCCACAATAGGTCTGAACAAATTTGTAAAAATAGAGGCTTTAGATATCTGTACCCTTGGGAAGTAAAGGCCCATGGCAGATATGTTTGGAAGAGATTCCATTTTGAGCGAGTTGAAAAAGCACTATCTCGTTGAAAGGTTCTATCCATCCGCTTTTGCTGAGCGCATTTTTTCTTTAGCCAACGACTCTCTTTGTTCCCCCTTTTGGGTGGTAAATATTTCTCAGAACATAGATTGTGAATCAAACCCATGTTTGAATTGAAATTGAGAGACTGATACGAGTTCTTCTCTTCTGAATCAGATAGATTCATATCTGAACGAGGTTGCCAATAAGTTCTTTCCAAATTGACTATTTCTCCCTCTGTTAGAGGTGTTCCAGAAATGTCTGCGATCGAGTAAA